TGTTTCCATACCAAACAAAATTAGAAACTTTTGGTGGATCTCTACTGTCCCGACGTATTCCCTAAGGAATAAAAAAAATCAAGGTATTTAATTAGAGTTATAATGCAAAGAGCATTCTATTTTGAATCAATTTGGAGTACTAAACTAAAGTAGTCAAAATCGTGATTTGAAATGAACAAAAATACTTATTTATCACTGCAATACCACTTAGTAAGACTAACCAATGTTAGTAAAGCGTTAAATTTCGTTACAAGTACAAGAAAAGTTTGTTTTGAAGCAAACCTACATAATGAAGTATAGCATAGTAGTATAATCAGCGGAATCGTAAATTCTACATTTACATCAGATACTTCTAATAGAAAAAAATAACATATTATTGAAATCGAATGATTTGATAAATCAAATCTCCAAACCAACTCATAGAAATAGAAGAGGGTACAAATATTGATTTGATATATTTATGACCAATTCATTATCTCTAAAACAATCAATTGGAGTTGTTCTTCTACCAAAAAATGCAGGGTATTCTACAAATACAAAACCAATAATAGGTACTCGATCCATGTGACTTATGATTAGATTTGGTTGAGTCGGGTTGGAGTTTTTAGCCAAGATCATGTCATGATTTTAACTTCAAAATGGATTGGGTATACATATCAAATCAAAGCAAAAGTATATCACTAACTCTTTGATCATGACAGGTATGTAATTCACCGACGACAATTAATGAAGAAGAATGGATTGGATTTTTTATCCGAGATTTGATAAATATTAATTGTATCCATTCAATTAAATAAAATTTTTGTTTTCATTTTCCTGTCCCTATGAATCCATATGATCATATGGTAATGCTTCTAGTTCTATGGACCAACCGACTGACCAGGCACAAACAAGTACTAATGAGATGAGGAAATAAAAACTAAAAAAAAAAGAATGTAAATGTAAATATAATGTATAGGGCTATACGGACTCGAACCGTAGACCTTCTCGGTAAAACAGATCAAACTTTTTATTATCGAAATGATTCGAACTGTTTCAAAGACCCAACATGCATTTTGTTGCATTGGGCTCTTTCATCAACTGATGAAAAGATCAGTTTGTCCACCATATTTTTTCTTCACCGAAAACAAGAAGATAATGAGATGGCTCCATTTGCTCTGATTCATTATTTGAATTCTGATCTAAGAGCATTACCAAAGTGTTTCAAAGAAGGGTTACTTTGACGTAGGTCTGCTTCTGGCCTAGATCCACCTAAGTTAAAATTTAATGGAGTCTCTATCGTTCCGCTCTAAGAGTCAAATATGATACTTCTTACACCTTAAAGTTCATAGGACGAAAAGAGGTTATTTTGAGGCCCTTATACTCGTTATGCCTAGCATTGAATAGACTGGGTATTCACCTTATCAATTCTCAAATCAATGATGGGCTCTATTTGGCATCAGAATTCGTACCCGAATCGGATTGACCAAATATTTGTCAGGCTATTGTTCTCTTGTTCTCTCGAATCCATGGAGTAAGACATCGATTTTGCAATAAGATTATTTGATTACATGATTGACTCCCTTGAAAAGCATTGGCGCACGTGTAAACGAGGTGCTCTACCAACTGAGCTATAGCCCTTGTCATAGACATCTTAACATATAGATAATATCTTGTCAAGATGGATATTACATAATTATATAATATAATAGTTCTTTGGCCGTTTCCTCTTAATTAAGTTAAGGATTGGTATTGCTTAGAAGTAATATTCCATATATAATCCCCGAAGTGATGAGTCTCTTTTTTTCTTTGTAGTGATAAAAGACCTACTTAACTCAGTGGTTAGAGTATTGCTTTCATACGGCGGGAGTCATTGGTTCAAATCCAATAGTAGGTAGAACTTATTAGATACCGGAATCAATGGTATCTAATAAGTTTTTCTACTCATCTTCTTTTTTTTTGTTGTATTAGATTAGACTTAATTGTTTTCAATTGTCGGAATCAAAACATGCTGTCTAATAAAATAAAAAACTTCTTTTGATTGTTTCGATGCATCAACTAGTCGGAACTAGCATTGATAGCCTCTACTCGTGTCCTAGCTCGTCTGAGAGCTAGATTCGCCTCAATTGCTTGTCTTTTACCTTCTGCTTTACTCAAGTTAGCTTCCGCTTTTTCAAGAGCTTGCTGAGCTTCTTGCAGATCAATGTCAGTACTTATCTCTGCATCATTTCCTAAAATGGTGATCTCATTATTACCTATTCTAGCGAAACCCCCCATCAAAGCCACCGTTAGCCATCGGCCATCATTTAGGCGTATTCTCAAAAGACCTATATCTACAGCTGTGGCAATAGGGGCGTGGTTTGGTAATACACCAATTTGGCCACTATTAGTAGATAAAATGATTTCTTTCACTTCTGAATCCCAAATAATTCGATTAGGGGTCAGTACACAAAGATTTAAGGTCATTTCTTCAATTTGCTCTCCACTTCTAAGTTCATAGCTTTCGCGGTAGCTTCATCGA